AGAACCAAAAAGATTTGTGCCAAAATAACAGATGCAAAGAAGAACAAAAGACCTTGTACGCGCAGTGGGTCTTGAAGTACTATTTCGGCGTCTCCCTGACCAAATCCACCCACATTAGGATTACTTGTTAATGGTTGATCAAGTTTGATAGATTCACCCTCTGAAACAAGAAGCTCTGGTCCTGGAGGGATAATATCAACCACTTCAGGTCCATCCGAGGCATCCGCTATGCTTATTTCGTATCCGCCCTTTTCTTTTCGTACAATTTTCTTTACTATACCTGCTGCTGTGGCATTATAAACTGTATTATTACTCTTGCTTCCGTCAGGATAAATCTGGCCCCTTCCTCTGTTACCACCTACATATATGGGATATTTTAAGAAGTGAACATCTTTCTTAGTGGCAGGATCCGGGGAAAGAATAGGAAAGGTAATTTCACTATATTTTTTCCCAGGAACAGGACCTATTACAAGAATATTTTGTTTATTGGGACGATAGCTCTGAAAAGAAAGATTGCCTATCTTTTCTTTCATCTCTGGAGAAATACGATTGGGTGGGGCTAATTCAAATCCCTCAGGTAAAATAAGAACAGCCCCTACATTCAAACCCCCCTTTTTGCCGTTAGCAAGAACTTGTTTTAATTGCATATCATAAGGAATTCGAACAACCGCTTCAAATACAGTATCTGGAAGGACCGCTTGTGGAACTTCAATATCCACGGGCTTATTAGCTAAATGGCAATTGGCACATACAATACGTCCAGTTGCTTCTCGTGGATTTTCATAACCTTGCTGTGCGAAAATGGGATATGCATTCGAAATGGAGGATCGAGTTATTATATATAACACGAGCGATATGCAAATGGATCGAGTAATCTGTTCTTTTATCCAAGAAAAGGTATTTATAGTTTGCATGGTCCAATCATTGATTCCGAAAATTTCTACAATAAATTGGGTAGGTTGCTAGTATAGTTCCCTATCCCCGATTCTGTTATTTACTTTAAGTGAAAACTAAATTTACTGAAATAATATTTTATTACTGGAATATGGGAGAAACTTCCCGTCTTAGATGGGTATAAATAGAAAGAGGAAGTCAATTTTGTAATGCTTTGATTATGTACAAAGTAACAAACATCGCGTTCGAAATTCGAATTCGATTTATATCCGTATACCCCTTTTTCGTCTTTTCAGTCATTCATTGAATGATAAATCACTACAAGTGATGGGGATACACGATTTAAATAACGGAAAATCCAATATTTCAAAATTGTATCTAGAATAACTGGAAACGTAGAAACAAGACTAGATATAATTTGATCGTTATGGGCAAATCCAAAATCTTTGTAAATAGAGCCAATCATTAGTTCCCAACCATGGGGCGAATGAAATCCGATACATAAATCAGTTAATAAAAGAATCGAAAAAGCTTTTATTGTGTCGCTTAAGTTATATAGGAATTCCTGAACCCAAGAGTTAAGAAGAATAAGTTCTTTATTTCCCAGAATAGAATAACCGCTTAGAATAAGGAAACAGATTAAATTTGTCGAGAAGTGCAAAATCATGTGGATACAATCCGCATTGTGCATTTTGATCAATTGAATGGTTTCATTGTGGATTCCTATACGAAGCTTTTGTAGATGTGTTTCCGGGTATTCCTTTATCATTTCGTCCAACAAGTGGAGCTCCTCTAATTCGATGAATTTTTCTAGAAGATTATTTTCTTGAATATCGTTCAAAAAAGTTTCTGATTGCTTAGTATTCCACCAATTAGTAACCCAAGATTCCAGACTTTTTTGAAATGATAAAGAGATCCACCAGGGTAAAAATACTATAGATATAAGATATAGAAAAGGAATAAATATTTTCTTTTTTTCCATTTTATTTTTCATCTATAAATTGTTAATGAACCTGTCGCGTTCGTCGACGTTCTGCGATCTAATATTTTTATCAAACATGAATTCTATTCCAATGTATCGAATCCATGAATCTCTTCTTTGTTTTTTTGTGATTTGATAGTGCTAATTAGTCCTTGACTCGCGAAAGAATACAGAAATAGAAAAAAGAGTCCACTGAAGAAAAAAAAAGAGTGTTTACGGCTATTGAAATTGCGAAAAGTGAAAGCAAAGCAATTCCTGCCTGTACATGAATACGTGGCAGAATCGCTTTCTTTTTCAAAATACTTCAATTGGTACACGCAAAAAATAGGCCAATTCAGCAGCTTTTTGTTCAATTTCTCGTGGAGTCATATTTTCATCAGTACGCGTCAAGGGAATGGCTCCCTGGCCTCTAATTTCCAGATAAAGAACACGACGAGTAGAAATACCCTCTTTAAGTTCTATTCTAATAGATTGGATATCCTTTATAAGATATCGGAAAAAGATGCGACGATTTTTTCCAGGGAATCCCCAACGAAAAATACATACTATTCCTTCTTTTTTATCGAAAAGATCATAACCACTACCTACATTCCACGAAATTGTACACCACAAATAGGAGCTAATAAAGAGGCCCGCGATCCCATAGAAAGACATCACAATTCCTTGTGGAAAAAAAAGAATTTGCTGGGTGGGAAATAAAGATAGCAAATTCCTACCAAGATAGCTGGAAATTCCAACCAATACGAATCCTAATGAACCTAAAAAAAGGATAAAGGCCCAAGAGAAATTACTTATTTTTCGAGATCCCGTTATAAGTTCTATCCATATACGTTCTGAGCGCCAATTCATACTAGATTTGGTTACATTTAATTTGAATTGAAAAATACCTCAAATGAATTGTACTTTCCTTACTCTGTCTTGTTTCCGAGGTAACTCTCATCAACTAGTCCTATTCTGATGTCGGATGTGTTTCACTTTCTATTTAAATATCCTACGTAAATATTTATTTATATTTTCCTTTTTAGTTAGATCAAAAAAATAACATGTACTCCTATGTCGTCATCTTTCCACATACATTTAAAGTAAGGGTTCTTTCGTTTATGTTCATAAGAAATCGCGCGGTATACCATTCCACTAAATAGATATCTATGTTATGATTCAAGTCTAAGTCTTGAAAAATGAGATTTGAACTCGAAAATCTAAACAATCTTATTTTTTTGAACATAAATAAATAAAGACGCCATTGCAATTGCCGGAAATACTAGGCCTACTAAAGGCACAAAAATAGAGGGAAAGTTCATAGTTATTACCTCGATTTACTATAAATTGTATTGTAATTGTACCTGTTTGTTATATTTTTTGTTGTTATTATGTTATTGTTATTATATTAATAAATTAATTAGAATTCTAATTCTATAAAATTAATAATTAATATAGTATATTAAGAAGTACAAGGAATGTAGAACTACAAAAGAAATTCACTTTCTAGATATAATATATGATAATCAACTTTACTTTAGTATTCGTCATCTTTTTTTTCTTTATTTTGCTTCTACTACAAGAAAATACACGATTTCTTATAAATTAAATTTACAAAGGATTCGTTATAGTTTGATCCAAGGGGTATTGTTAATAAAGATTCACAAAAAATATTGAAAGATCTAAAAAAGCTATTTTTGAATTCTTTTTTTTTTTTTTTATTCAAAAACAAAAATTAGGATATCGCCAACGAAAAAACCCCATCCTTCATTTCTGGTTTTTCCTTTTATTCCGATAGATTCCAATAAAAAAAATACTTTTTGACACAAAACAAATAAAATAATTGACTTTAAACTTTAATCCGCGACTTTATTTTGATTCAAAGGAAAAAAAGCATGCAGTTGAAATAACTCACTTAGAACGCCTTTTAAAAGATTACGTGGTACGATTGGATCAAATAAACCTTTATGGAATAAAAATTCGGCTGCTTGTGAACCTTCAGGTACTGTCTTATTCAATGTTTGTTCAATTACTCTTTTACCCGCAAATGCAATGTAGGCATTAGGTTCGGCAATAATAATATCCCCCAACATGCCAAAACTGGCTGTCACCCCACCAGTAGTAGGCGATGTAAGGATTGACACATAGAATAACTTTTTATTTGATTGATAATCATATAAAACAGACGATATTTTCGCCATTTGCATTAAGCTCAAGCTTCCTTCTTGCATGCGTGCCCCCCCGGAAGCACATACTATAATAAGGGGTAGGGTTTTATTGGCAGCATATTCAATCAATCGGGTGATTTTTTCCCCTACTACAGATCCCATACTACCTCCCATAAACTCAAAATCCATAACCCCAATTGCTATAGAAATACCATTTATTTGACCTATACCTGTTTGAACAGCTTCAGTTAAACCTGTCTTTGTTTGATAAGAATCAATACGATCTTTATAAGCTTCCTCCTCTGAATGAAATTCAATAGGATCCATAGAGACCATATCTTCATCCATAGGATTCCAAGTACCCGGATCAATCAGAAGTTCGATTCTATCTGAACTATTAATTTTCAAATGATATCCACATTGTTCACAAATACCCATTTTTGACTTAAGCAATTTCTTATAATTTAATGCATAACAATTTTCACATTGAACCCACAAATGTTTATATTTTTGAGTTACATCAAGATTATTAGAACTTTCTATTCTAGGTAAATTACTATCATTTGTGCTCGTTCTTTTACTGAAATTTTCACTCCTATTTCCACTTTCATTAAAAATGTAACTCAAAATGTAACTGTCACTGGAATTGTCACTACCACGTAGGATGGAACTCCCAATACTGATTTGAGAATGAAGATAACTGTCAATGCAATTATTAATGTGATTATTCCAACTATCTTTAGTATAATATCCGGAACGATCGTTATAAGTATCGTCACTCTTAGATTTCGAGTTCAGATAACTTGAAGTCCAATAATTCGAAAAAGAACTTTGTAGTTCACTCAGAAAAGAATGATCGTTATCAATCTCAAAAATTTGATTTTCAATATCAAAATATATCGAATAACTGTCCCCCCTACTATCTATAAGTAAAAAAGTATCATCAGAGATGAAATTCGGAATGTCCATGACACGAA